AGAGACTATTATCCTTTATTTAATGATAATCAGAGACTATTAAATAAAAATGAAAATACTACTAATTAGAACCTAATTAAGATAGGATGACTAATGTATGCAGCCTAATGAGGAGTAATACTATAAAAATAAAGAACTCTATTTCAGAACTATGAGACAGAATATTCTGTTTTCTTATTTACTCTTTCTTTATTTTTGGATTTTATTTCTATTTTTCTATTTAAAGTAGATCGATTTAGATAATGTATATATAAGCAAAGTAATATACTTCAAACAAAGTAGGAATTCGCAAGATGGAGAAAATCATTGCAGTTATTATAGGGAAGTCTAGGGACTTAGAGCATATCCTATTTGAAGGAGGATGGAATTCAAATCAGGTAAGGGATCCTTCCTTCTATTGATTTGATAGAAATTCGTTTTTCTTTTCCTGTCTCTAAGATTTTCGATGAATGAGCCTGTGGTAATGCTTTTATCTCTATTCTATGGCGCAAGCGACCGTCCAGTCTATAAACAAGTACTAATGAGGAAATGAAAACTATACTAAAGGAAACATAGGATCTCTATCCTAAAATCTAAAAAAAGGACATATTAGGGCTATACGGATTCGAACCGTAGACCTTCTCGGTAAAACAGATCAAACGGATTATTATCGAAATGATTCGAACTGTTTCAAAGACCCAACATGCATTTTTTTGCATTGGGCTCTTTCATCAACTGATGTAAAGATCAGTTAGTCCACCATAGTTTTTCTTTACGGAAAGATAATGAGATGGCTCCCTGTGCTCTGATTGATTATTTGTATTATGATCTATCTAGGAGCAATACCAAAGTGTTTCAAAGGAGGATTACCTTGACTTAGGTCTGCCTCCGGCCTAAATTAAATCAACCTAAGTGAAATGGAGTCTCTATCGTTCCGCTGCAAGAGTTGACTATGAGACTTCATACACCCTAAAGTTCATAGAACGAAAAGAAGTTTTTTGGAGGCCCTTATCCTCATTACGCCTAGCATTTAGTGGGCTGGATATTTACCTTATCAACTAGCAAATCAATAAGGGTTCTATTTGATTAGGCACCTGAATTGGCACCTGAATCGGACTGAACCGACTGTTTGTCAGGCTACTGTTCTCCTATTCTCTCGAATCCATGAAGTAAGACATTGATTTTGCAATAAGATCAATTATGTTCATTGCATAATAAGCTCCCTTGAAAAGCATTGGCGCACGTGTAAGCGAGTTGCTCTACCGAACTGAGCTATAGCCCTTGTCAGAGATATCTTAACATATAGATAATTTCTTGTCAAGATGAATATTCTCTAATGCCAGAGGATATCCCTTTGATCTGTTTACTATATAACATACCAATAACGGAGCAGTATTGCTTATAAAAAGGATTCGATCTATAATCGATCGAAGTAATGGGTCTTCCTTTGTGGTGATAAATTGCCTACTTAACTCAGTGGTTAGAGTATTGCTTTCATACGGCGGGAGTCATTGGTTCAAATCCAATAGTAGGTAGGTAGGTAGAAAAATTACTAGATAGCATTGGATTTACTTCGCTTCGCTATCTAATAACTTTTTCTACCCCTCTTCCCTTTTTCTTTGTATCAACTAAACCATTGGATTGTATTCAATTGGATGGGGGAATCCAATTGATAGCCTCGACTCGTATCCTAGCTCGTCTGAGAGCTAGCTTCGCTTCAACCAACTCTTTCGTACCCTCAGCTCTACTCAAGTTAGCTTCGGCTATTTCAAGTGCCTGTTGAGCTTCTTCCGGATCAATGTCACTACCCAGTTCCGCATCATTTCCTAAAATGATGATCTCATTATTAACTATTCTCGCAAAACCGCTCCACAGAACCGCCGTTAACCATTGGTCGTTGAGGAGGCGTATTCTCAAAGGACCCATATCTACAGCTGTGTTAATGGGGGCGTGGTTTGGTAATACGCCAATTTGGCCACTATTAGTAGATAAAATGATTTCTTTTACTTCACAATCCCAAATAATTCGCTTAGGAGTTAGTACATAAAGATTTAATTTCATTTCTTCAATTTGTTCTCCTCTTCTAAGTTTATAGCTTTCGTGCTAGCTTCATCAATGTTACCCACCAAATAAAAAGCTTGTTCGGGTAGGCCGTCTAATTCTCCGGAAAGGATTAGTTGAAATCCCCTAATTGTTTCTGCAAGACCAACATACTTTCCTGCAGAACCGGTAAAAACTTCTGCCACAAAGAACGGTTGTGATAAGAAACGTTCAATTTTTCGTGCTCTTGCTACAGTTAAACGATCCTCCTCTGATAATTCATCCAACCCAAGAATTGCGATAATGTCCTGAAGTTCTTTGTAACGTTGTAAAGTTTCCTTAACTCTTTGCGCAGTTTCATAATGTTCGTTGCCAACGATCCGAGGCTGTAACATAGTTGAGGTTGAATCTAAAGGATCTACTGCTGGATAAATACCCTTGGAAGCTAATCCTCTGGAAAGTACGGTAGTAGCATCCAAATGTGCAAATGTTGTGGCAGGAGCAGGGTCGGTCAAATCGTCCGCAGGTACATAAACTGCTTGGATCGAAGTTATGGATCCCTTTTTTGTAGAAGCAATTCTTTCTTGCAAAGAACCCATTTCTGTACTAAGAGTAGGTTGATAACCCACTGCGGAGGGCATTCTCCCTAATAAGGCGGATACCTCCGATCCTGCTTGAACAAAACGAAAGATATTATCGATGAATAGAAGCACGTCTTGCTTATTAACATCTCGGAAATATTCTGCCATAGTTAGGGCAGTTAAACCAACTCTCATACGAGCTCCCGGCGGTTCATTCATTTGACCATAGACTAGAGCTACCTTTGATTCCTCAAAATTTTTTTCATTAATTACTCCGGATTCCTTCATTTCCATATAAAGATCATTTCCTTCACGAGTCCGTTCCCCTACTCCGCCAAATACGGATACGCCTCCATGAGCTTTAGCAATGTTGTTGATTAATTCCATGATGAGTACTGTTTTACCTACTCCAGCCCCCCCAAATAATCCTATTTTTCCTCCACGTCGATAAGGAGCTAAAAGATCGACCACCTTAATACCTGTTTCAAAGATGGATAATTTCGTATCTAGCTCGATAAAGGCAGGCGCAGATCTATGAATAGGGAATGTTGCATTAATATCTACAGGACCCAAATTGTCAATAGGTTCCCCAAGAACGTTGAAAATTCGTCCGAGAGTAGCTCCACCGACTGGAACACTGAGAGGAGCTCCCGTGTCAATCACTTCCAATCCTCTCATCAACCCTTCTGTAGCACTCATAGCTACAGCTCTAACTCGATTATTTCCTAATAATTGTTGTACCTCACAAGTCACATTAATTTCCTTACCGGCAGTGTCTCTACTCTTGACTACCAAAGCGTTATAAATATAAGGTAACTTGCCCGGGGGAAAAGTGATATCCAGCACGGGTCCAATAATTTGATCGATACGCCCTGTGCTTTTTTCTTCAATTGTGGAAACCCCGGGACGAGAAGTAGTAGGATTGGTTCTCATAATTATCACATAATTTTCAAAAAAAAAAGGAATTTGTCGAATTTTTTCTTGTTGAATAATGCCAAATCAAATCCAAAAAAATAGCCAAAAATCCAAAAGTCAAAAGGAAATGAATTAGTTAATTCAATAAGAGAGAAAGGGGGACGAGGACTTGATTTCGTTGCCCAAGCGAATCCCATTCAATCGTTTACTCATGGAATGAGTCCGTTGGAAAGTTCAATCAATCTTTTTTTTCATATACATTTCGCCTTTTGTGGAGGATCTGTCCCTACTCTACTTTCCTATCTAGGACTTCGATATACAAAATATATACTACTGTGAAGCATAGATTGCTGTCAACAGAGAATTTTCTTAGTATTTAGGTATTTACATTCAAAATAAGAAAGGGGCCTATTAAGAACTTGTAAAATAAGGATTAGGGATTGATTTGGGTTGCGCTATATCTATCAAAGAGTATACAATAATGATGGATTTGGTGAATCAAATCCATGGTTTAATAACGAACCATGTTAACTTACCATAACAACAACTCAATTCCTATCGAATTCCTATAGTAGAATTCCTATAGGATAGAACATACACAGGGTGTACGCCTTATATATGAATGAAACATATTCATTAACTTAAGCATGCCCTCCATTTTCTTTAATGAGTTGATATTAATTGAATACCCTTTTTGTTTTAAAAGATTTTTGCAAAGGTTTCATTTACGCCTAATCCATATCGAGTAGACCCTGTCGTTGTGAGAATTCTTAATTCATGAGTTGTAGGGAGGGACTTATGTCACCACAAACAGAAACTAAAGCAAGTGTTGGATTTAAAGCTGGTGTTAAGGATTATAAATTGACTTATTACACCCCGGAGTATGAAACCAAGGATACTGATATCTTGGCAGCATTCCGAGTAACTCCTCAGCCCGGGGTTCCGCCCGAAGAAGCAGGGGCTGCAGTAGCTGCCGAATCTTCTACTGGTACATGGACAACTGTTTGGACTGATGGACTTACCAGTCTTGATCGTTACAAAGGGCGATGCTATCACATTGAGCCCGTTGTTGGGGAGGAAAATCAATATATCGCTTATGTAGCTTATCCATTAGACCTATTTGAAGAGGGTTCTGTTACTAACATGTTTACTTCCATTGTGGGTAACGTATTTGGTTTCAAAGCCCTACGCGCTCTACGTCTGGAGGATCTGCGAATTCCCCCTACTTATTCAAAAACTTTCCAAGGTCCGCCTCATGGTATCCAAGTTGAAAGGGATAAGTTGAACAAGTACGGCCGTCCTTTTTTGGGATGTACTATTAAACCAAAATTGGGATTATCCGCAAAAAATTACGGTAGAGCGTGTTATGAGTGTCTACGCGGTGGACTTGATTTTACCAAAGATGATGAAAACGTAAACTCACAACCATTTATGCGCTGGAGGGACCGTTTTGTCTTTTGTGCCGAAGCAATTTATAAATCACAGGCCGAAACCGGTGAAATCAAGGGGCATTACTTGAATGCGACTGCAGGTACATGCGAAGAAATGATGAAGAGAGCTATATTTGCGAGGGAATTAGGGGTTCCTATTGTAATGCATGACTACTTAACTGGGGGATTCACCGCAAATACTACTTTGGCTCATTATTGCCGCGACAATGGCCTACTTCTTCACATTCACCGGGCAATGCATGCAGTTATTGATAGACAGAAAAATCATGGTATGCATTTTCGTGTATTAGCTAAAGCATTGCGTATGTCTGGGGGAGATCATGTCCACGCCGGTACAGTAGTAGGTAAGTTAGAAGGGGAACGCGAAATGACTTTAGGTTTTGTTGATTTATTGCGCGATGATTTTATTGAAAAAGATCGTGCTCGCGGTATCTTTTTCACTCAGGACTGGGTATCTATGCCAGGTGTTATACCGGTGGCTTCAGGGGGTATTCATGTTTGGCATATGCCAGCTCTGACCGAAATCTTTGGAGATGATTCCGTATTACAATTTGGTGGAGGAACTTTAGGACATCCTTGGGGAAATGCACCTGGTGCAGTAGCTAATCGGGTGGCTGTAGAAGCTTGTGTACAAGCTCGTAACGAAGGGCGCGATCTTGCTCGTGAAGGTAATGAAATTATCCGAGCAGCTTGCAAATGGAGTCCTGAACTAGCCGCAGCTTGTGAAATATGGAAGGCGATCAAATTCGAGTTCGAGCCGGTAGATAAACTAGATAAGTAGATAAAACTAGATATAAAAAAGGTCTAAATAAAAAAGAAGCGAAATAGAAAGAGAAAAAAGTAGTTACGAAATGCAGTAATTCTTCTTTATTCTTCTAATTGATTGCAATTAAACTCGGCTCAATCTTTTTTTTAAGATTGAGCCGAATAAAAATAGATCTTGATACGATCATGAGACTTGACAAATCGAGATTCCTCTATTCTATATATTTAGAATATATAAAGGTATAATACAATAAATAAATACTATATTTGTATTTATTTATTTATTGGGAAAGAATCAATGAAAAAAGATTAGGAATCGCAATGCTACTATACGCGTCCGGAGGAGTATTCGGAATAATATTCTTATTCTTCTATAATCCATTCTTGTGTCTTGCGCGGGGTCTTACTAACAGGACTTCGCTGCACGGGACGGGTTTTCGTCGAAAAGCTAACTCCACCCGGCATTTTCATACCCTTTGGGTGGTATATCGCCTTAAAAAGTCTAAGGGGGTAGTATGAGATCTGTAGTAGGTAAGAGAATTTGCCCTTTGATTTTGATTGAGTATGCTATTTTTCCGCCTTTACCGCGCATTATTGTATGAGCTTCTAGAGGATAGAGGAGCACGTATGCAGGAAGGAAATTACAGCTTAATAAAAAAGTCTAAAAAAGCTTCAACTTTACGGCACTATCAATCAACTAAAAAGTCCTATGTATGAATCCTTACAACCGGTGGGATAGGATAAGAGCGAGTTTCGGTATACTGGGGTTGGGGGATATCCTTATTTCAAAACCTGACGCGCATCTTGCGTTTGTGGGGGTCCGAGAGTGGTTGAAGAAGTATTGCATGTGGAAGTAGGTAGACGAAACTGATTTAGGATTCGAAATGGGCGCATTCGACTAAAAGTCGTACTGAGACTTTTTAAAATTTAAAAGGGTATTCTGAAAGAGGTATTTCATTTTCACAATCGCTTTCTTTTGAATCCAATTTCAAGTTCGATTAGAAGGATAGAAAGGCCATGAGGACGGGAAAAGAAAAATCAAATCTTTTTAATCTCCTTTTTTGCAATTTTCTTATTATCCATTCCATTCATTTTTTTTATAGAATACTTTAGTATTCTATAAAAAATCTTTATTTTGCAAACTAAAAAATACAATAGTCAATATTCCTTATAATAGATATACTTAATTATATTATAAGAATCTTAAGATATTTTTCGAATAGATAGAAATAGTAAATTTGAATTGAGACACCTATTCTATGACGGATTTTAACTTACCTTCTATTTTCGTGCCTTTAGTAGGCTTAGTATTTCCGGCAATTGCAATGGCTTCTTTATTTCTTTATGTGCAGAAAAATAAGATTGTCTAGAACCAATGGGGCCGAATTTTCTCAATGTATTTCCACGCAGGATCATAATACAGATATTTTTTAGTGTAAGTAATATAATATGGTAGGGTATGTGGCTCTTTCTACACACAAATGAAAAATGAAAAACGGCTATGGATGCGGATATAGGCTACGAGCATAAATGCATGCATATGCGGAGCCGGGTATAGCGAGTTTTATTTTAAGTGGATCAACAGATATTTTTTGAATAGAAAGTCAATGTATCTAACCAATTATTTCACAGGAGTACTAGTTACTGAAGGCGATTTCAGAATCAAAAAAAGTAAAGTCAAAATCATTTAGCTTATTCTCTCAATTTCAATCGACCGCTGCTGGATTTAGTATATCTAATATGAATTGGCGATCAGAACACATATGGATAGAACTTCTAAAAGGTTCTCGAAAAAGAGGTAATTTTTTCTGGGCCTGTATTCTTTTTCTAGGTTCACTAGGATTTTTATCGGTTGGGGCTTCCAGTTATCTTGGTAAGAATATGATATCTGTACTTCCATCTCAACAAATTCTTTTTTTTCCACAGGGGGTCGTGATGTCTTTCTACGGAATCGCGGGCCTATTCATTAGCTCCTACTTGTGGTGCACTATTTTGTGGAATGTAGGCAGTGGTTATGACCGATTCGATAGAAAAGAGGGAATAGTGTGCATTTTTCGTTGGGGATTCCCTGGAATAAAACGTCGCGTCTTCCTTCGATTCCTTATGCGGGATATCCAATCAATTAGAATTCAGGTTAAAGAGGGTCTTTATCCTCGTCGTATCCTTTATATGGAAATCCGGGGCCAGGGGGTCATTCCCTTGACTCGTACTGATGAGAAGTTTTTTACTCCACGAGAAATTGAACAAAAAGCTGCCGAATTGGCCTATTTCTTGCGCGTACCAATTGAAGTATTTTGAATACCGATTTAATTTTTTTGAAATGAATTGAATGAGGACGAATTGGAAGAAGATTTTCTCAACACGGGGAGGAGGTCCCTTCGAAATTGGATTCCTTATTGTAAGGAGATTTTTGAGTATTTATCTAAAGAAAGGAACAAACGAGGATAAGAGAAAATTGCTTCTAATTTGTTTTGTCCAAGTGAGATATATGGCATAATATTCTTCCATTTTCATCCGAAAGGGCTTTTTTTTTATTCTATTTCTCTATTCCACTCCATCTAGATCTAAGAAAGAACCCAATGCAATGAAATTCCACTAGTATACAAAAAAGAGGAATAGATACAAGGTCTCAAACCTTGTTATAGAATTTTTGCTTCAAATAAAAAGAAATATCATATAGAGTCAGCGAATGAAATAGAGTCAGCGAATGAAGCAGATTCATTAACAACTCAATTTACAGATCAAAAATGAAAAAAAAGAAAGCATTGCCTTCTTTCCTATATCTTGTATTTATCGTACTTTTGCCCTGGGGAGTCTCTTTCTCTTTTAACAAATGTCTGGAACTTTGGATTAAGAATTGGTGGAATACCAGGCAATCTGAAACTCTCTTAACTGATATTCAAGAGAAAAAGGTTCTAGAAAGATTCATAGAATTAGAAGAACTTTTTCTCTTGGACGAAATGATAAAAGAGAAACCGAAGACACATGTACAAAAACCTCCTATAGGAATACACAAGGAAATAATACAATTGGTCAAAATAGATAATGAGGATCATCTCCATATCATTTTGCATTTCTCGACAAATATAATCTGTTTGGCTATTCTAAGTGGTTCTTTTTTTCTGGGTAAAGAGGAACTTGTCATTTTGAATTCTTGGGTTCAGGAATTCTTCTATAACTTAAATGACTCAATAAAAGCTTTTTTGATTCTTTTAGTTACTGATTTTTTTGTTGGATTTCACTCCACCCGCGGTTGGGAACTACTAATTCGTTGGGTCTACAACGATCTTGGATGGGCTCCTAATGAGCTAATTTTCACTATTTTTGTTTGTAGTTTTCCAGTGATTCTAGATACATGTTTTAAATTTTGGATCTTTTTTTCTTTAAACCGTCTATCTCCTTCGCTTGTAGTCATTTATCATTCAATTAGTGAAGCATAAACTCATTTGATTTCCTGATATTAATCAAATTAGCATCTTTCTTCCTTTAGAAAGAAAGCCCTTTTCCATTTTAGCAAAATTCTTTCTATTTCTACCTGCTCAAGGTATTCATCATTCCAGTACAACTGTTGCAGTAGAATGACAACAGACTCGTGTATAGGGAGCTAGATTAGCTTAGCTACCTATCTAATTTATTGTAGAAATTCTGGGATCTGCGATTGGATATGGAAAATAGAAATACTTTTTCTTGGGTAAAGGAACAGATGATTCGATCGATTTCTGTATCGATCATGATATACGTAATAACTCGGACATCTATTTCAAATGCATATCCCATTTTTGCGCAGCAGGGTTATGAAAACCCACGAGAAGCAACCGGACGAATTGTATGTGCCAATTGCCATTTAGCTAATAAGCCCGTGGATATTGAAGTTCCCCAAGCTGTGCTTCCCGATACTGTATTTGAAGCAGTTCTTCGAATTCCTTATGATATGCAACTGAAACAAGTTCTTGGTAATGGGAAAAAGGGAGGGTTAAATGTGGGTGCTGTTCTTATTTTGCCCGAGGGATTCGAATTAGCGCCGCCCGACCGTATTTCTCCTGAGTTGAAAGAAAAGATAGGAAATCTTTCTTTTCAGAGTTATCGTCCCGATAAAAAAAATATTCTTGTGATAGGCCCTGTTCCCGGTAAGAAATATAGTGAAATCGTCTTTCCCATTCTTTCCCCCGATCCTGCTACGAAGAAAGACGTTCATTTCTTAAAATATCCCATATATGTAGGGGGAAACCGAGGAAGGGGACAGATCTATCCTGATGGTAGCAAGAGTAA